TCTGTTTTGTTATTAATAGACTAGAAAAGGGACAAAGAATAACTGAAAGAGGGGAAATGAATTCGTTATTCGCCAAAGTTTCATTTATTCAATGACCAGAACTAAACGGGGATCTATAGCTCGGAGACGTAGAACAAAAGTGCGTTCCTTTGTATCAAGCTTTCAAGGGGCTCATTCAAGACTTACTCGAACAATGAGTCAACAGAAAATAAGAGCTTTGGATTCAGCACATCGGGATAGGGATAGGCAAAAGAGAAACTTTCGTCGTTTGTGGATTACTCGAATAAACGCAGTAATGCGCGAAGGGGGGGTATCCTATAGTTATAGTAGATTAATACACGATCTGTACAAGAGACAGTTGCTTCTTAATCGTAAAATACTTGCACAAATAGCTATATCAAATAGGAATTCCATTTCTATTATTTCCAACGAGATCGTAAAAGAAGTAGATTGGAAAGAATCCGCAGGAATAATTTAAATGGAGTTCCCCGGAGAATGACCTCCGGGAGGGTAGAGTCAAAATGGATAATTGATAGAATATGATAAAATATGAAAAAGTAGTCAAAATGAATGAACACATTCAATAAAAAAAAGATTTACTCTTTGCCGATTCTTTTTTTTTTTTTTCTTAAGACACGATAATCAAATCTAGATTTTGGGATTTTTAGAGCAAAACCTGAATCTTCGGTTGAGTTCGGATTGGAATTTTGATTCAAGTAAAGAAAGAGTAAACCTATTTCTTTCTCGCTCTAAGACTCGTAGGTCTAGCGGTCGACTCGCCCATTTTCATTTCATGACATTCCGTATTTTTTATTTTAAACAGTTTATCATTAAGCTGTTTCTATTTCTTATTTTTTTTTTTTTGATTATGCTGTATATTTTTAAATTGGCCGGAAAGGCCTTTATCTCGGCTGGAAAGGCCGTTCTCGCTGTTACTAACGCGATTCCGTTTTGTTCTTAAATCGATTTTTCAAATACTTCTCTTTATTGATAATTTTTTTATCTTTCGGATGAAATTTATTCTTAAGGCGTTTCTTTCGCTTATTAAATTTTTTGTTAATTCGTTTCGCTTTCGTCTTAAACAGTTTCCCATTATTAAGAAAGGGTAACAAAGATAAAATACGAGCTTGTTTTATAGCAAGAGTAATTAATCGTTGTTGTTTCAAGGTCAATCTTTTCACCCGTCGAGCTAATATTTTTCCTTGGTCACTAATAAATCGACTAATTAAACTCATGTTTCTATACTCAATTTGATCCCCCGGTTGGATTGGGGGTAAACGCCTACGAAAAGGTCGCTTGGATTTCCGAAAGGGCCGCTTGGATTTCAAAAAGGGTCGCTTGGATTTCAGAAAGGGTCGCTTGGATTTCAGAAAGGGTCGCTTGGATTTATCCATGGTTTGTTTAGTTTATTCCTTATCCCCAAAATCCTATTTCAGTCGAATCTAAAATAAAATGAATTTTAGAATAGAATTAGGATTTGGTTTATTTATTTATATTTATATATGTTATATATATATAATGTCATTTTCCCTTTCCTTGAAGGGGTGACACGCAAGTGCTTGGTTCGATCTATTTCTTTATCTCCCCATGAATCGTATGTTTGTAACAATAGGGACAGAATTTTCTCAATTCCAATCGATTGGGCGTATTGTGCTGGTTCTTTTGAGTCATATATCTGGAAATACCCGTTGATACCTTATTAACATTAACACCATTTCGGACACAACTGGTACATTCCAAAATAACCGTTATTCGGACATCTTTACTCTTAGCCATGAACCTCCCTTGGATTTTTGATTGACTCAACGCTTCTATTTTCGATCCGAAACGAAGAAGAAGAAAGGAAAAAAATAGAAGTGACTAACTTGAAATTCAATTATGAAAAATTTCGCTGCAATCAATATAGTAAATAATATACAACTATTGAAAAACTATATTTCAAATCACAGTACAATATTTCATTTAAGTATCTAGTATTTCACTAGTACAAGATTTCATTTAAGTATCTTCTATAATACTCCTGCCCTAGACCCACTTTATTTTTTATTCTACCTCCATTCCTCTATTATTAATTAATTTAATTCGAACTTGAATCCGAGTCTCGCAGTTGGCGAATCCACCTTTATTCTTTCTCTTTTTTCCCTTATTCTAAACAAAAAAAGGGGAAAAAAGAGAAAAGAGGGATTAATCACAGATATTTAATTCTAGCTCGAATCTTCGTTATTCCTTCCCATGTCAATAACTAGAATGAAAAAAAGGGGAATGTCAACGCATCCGGGAAAAAACGATTAATCTCTATCAATAGACCTGCTAAAGACCCGAACCATAAAGTACTTAGTACCGGTGCTGCGGAGAGATATGTTTTTAGATCTCGCATTGAACAACCTCCTTCTTTTATAGGAATACATATTTGATTGGAATACATAATAGTAATACATATATGATCAGATGCATATGAAGTTAAGGACCACTTATAGTTGTACACGGAATTCCTAATTCAAATCGAAAGGTACAAGGGTCCGGTGAATAAGATTTTCTTTTTGTTAAAACCGAAAAAAATGTGTCCCCGAGCATTCCCGAAAAAGACTCCTTTATTTTTACGACGAATTCCGTTCCGTATTTCATATGTATATAAGTCTTTTACTATATAATTATTATATAATCATAATTATTATATTACTTTTATCTTTTTTTATATTTTTTATATATTACTTTTCTATATTCCATTTTTAATTAAATGAGACCAAAAAGACGAAATGGCCCGAGAAATTGTATATAGCAATTGGGGAAATAACGATGTGGAAAACAAGACAGGAATTCTCTACAATGACGTTGTAGACCAATTGAAGGGATGTGGCGCAGCTTGGTAGCGCGTTTGTTTTGGGTACAAAATGTCACAGGTTCAAATCCTGTCATCCCTACCTATTACTGCTCCTTTGAGCAGTAAAGAGGGATTAATTGAGATCGATTCAAGTTGGGCATCTCTAATCTTTTCTTTCATGTTTATCATACTATATAGTATATGCATACTAGATCTATTGGGGTTACAAAAAGAATCCTTTCGTTACAGTCTTGTCTTTTCTGATAAGAAAGCGCTCTTAGTTCAGTTCGGTAGAACGCGGGTCTCCAAAACCCGATGTCGTAGGTTCAAATCCTACAGAGCGTGATTCCCTTTTTCTTAGATCGAATTAGACTGAAACAGCTTCACTAACTTGAGCAGCAATCTGAATTTGACCTCCTGTGTATTAAAAAAAGAGGAGGTCAATCAAAAAAAGAGATGTTAATTAATCAAAGGTCCAACTGATCGCCACGCCTGTATTGTAAATATGCAGTTACGAATAATCCAGCCAAAGTAATAGGAATTAGACCTAACACGATTCCAAATAGAAAAACTTCAATCATTAATTTGTTTGAAAGGAGAAAAAAAGAGGTAATATCTATACCTAAATATTAATCCGAATTATCATTGAATCTCAATGACCAAGAATTGTCAATTGACATAGTACATAATTATAGAATACAGGGAATCTCACAGAAAGATTTCTTTTTATGAATTGTGCATTTCAAATATGAATTTTAAATAAGTCGTATCTTGCTCAGACCAATAAATAGAACTGAGGCTATAGTTAAAGCCGCTAGTAGAAAACCGAAATAACTAGTTATAGTAGGCATGAAGAAGCTAAATGAAATATATTATTTTTTATACATATCTTTATCAAAAAGCACTTACCTAAGTTTCCATTTTTGCAAAATAAGAGATAAGCAAAAATACCAATACAAAGAATAAGTTCAATTGAAAGTTTTTGATGCCTCTATCATTATAGACAGCACCAACAAAGATAAAGTGGCAGGTGTATAAAAAGAAATTGATTCATCATCTGCGACATCGACCCCTCCCGCGATTCCAATCAACGAATTCATTGAGCAACTCTTGGGTAAACCAAACTTAGAAACTAATAAAAAGAGCTGGGTTGTGTAACTTCATTCAAAAATGAAACACTTTTTGAATCATTATGAAATAAAATTAGAAAATCATTTCTATTTTGATCAGTTCTTTGATTTTTGAATTGTATGGCATCTTTTTTTATTTTAGAATGAATAGTAACCTTATAAAAATCACATTTTGACTTGAATTTGAACTCATTAGATTCTGTAATAGGTTCATTCACATAATATCTTGAATGAGTGAGAAGAAAAAAGTTATTACACGATCACTCGAAAAAAGAAAATTTGGATTTTGGTCCAACTAGATTCTAAGACTAGTCATTTCTATTATCTTTTCCTTGATAGGTTATACATTTTTTCTTTCCATATTAGAAAGCCTTAGCCTTGTAGTTAGGTCAAGAAAGAACCTTTGGATCTCAATCTAATACAACAATGCATGCATCAAAATTCAGTATTTTATTCTTTGTTCTCTTTCTTTCATCGAATACGATTTAGTACTTTTACTTGTTACTGGACGACTAACCAATTCTTTAAAATGAAAAAAGGTTCCAACAAAAAATCACTGCTACAACTACAAAAGGAAGGCTTCTAGATCTCGCATCTACTTAAATTGTGGGAATATGAGAATCTCCTTCATGAATTTTTAGAAACCAACTTGTCAGATTCACATTTTAACCCGATCTTCCGTTTCTAGCCCGAAACTTAGAATGGAAAGAAATATACTAGTTTGAAGAATTTTATTTTTATAGTGAATGGCGCAGCCTTTTCCATTGACAAGCAACAAATAAAGCAAGAAATCTATTTTTTAGCACCTCCTTTCGATACTGATCGAAAGTGTGTTGCTGTGTCAGAAGAAGGGTAGCTATACTGATTTGGTATACTCTAAAGACGCCCTCGGTACAATATTGACGATCTCACAAAGATTCAATTTCAGTGAATTTCCATTTACTGATCTCATCTTTTACGGAATCGATCCCCCTTTGACTGTACAAGAATATGTGGAGTTCAGTATGTCTGGAAGCACAGGAGAACGTTCTTTTGCTGATATTATTACC